TTTCAATATGCGATAAAAAAAAAGAATAAGATTCTATCTGTTCTATTTGAGAAAAGTGAAAGGTGCGTATTTTCTTCCCTTTTATGATACACGCATCCTTCTCATAATGAATAGAGAGCGGGTAGCGGGAATCGAACCCGCATCGTTAGCTTGGAAGGCTATGGGTTATAGTCGACGTCAATTCATTATTTTTAACGTCTCTAATTCAAAACCGAACATGAAACTTTTATTTCATTCGGCTCCTTTATGGAAGATGGCTGGATTCCATAATCTAAGCCATAAACGAACTAAAAGAAGTTGCTTCATAAGATCTATGTCCGCTTTTCTGTCTGAATGTATACCAAACAAATTGCTTTCTAGATGATCCCTCTAGAAGACGAGGGGTATTTTGAAAAGTCCTTCTAGTTACTTCGTTCTCTATTTCTCCTTGCGTGAATCTTGAGGAAAGAAATTTTTGTTTCCACCCGAGCTGAAATAAAATGTCGATAACTTTAGTAAACCAAAGTCGTCCTTTATTAGCTATTGTGCTTCAACCTCTTCAAATGAAAAAATTGAAGATCTAGTTACGATTAGAAGTACACTTTTGTATCTTCCTCCATGGATTCTTTACTTAATACTCATTCAATTGTTAAGTCTTGATACAGCGCAAAAAAATTATGCTTCGCGATTCCCTACTCCAATGTGAAAATTTATAATGGACTTTTGGGTACAAATCACGAAAATGTATATGATTCCTCAAATCGCTTATTGAGAGGTAAAGGATTCAATCCTTTCTAAGAAATAAAGTTTTTAATCGGAACGGAATATGAATAAAACCTAAAGACCCCTTAACTATTTCAGTTGTTAATAGAACGAATCACACTTTTACCACTAAACTATACCCGCTACATTGTGATTATTGTATATGAATGGACCATTTGTCGAACAAGAACATTACTCTATGTAATAATGTAATATAATAAATAAAGATAGGATTAAGGACAAAATCCTAAATGAAATTGGAAATGAGAGTGCTCGGGTCTTTTCCTGGAGAAACTTAATGAGATAAGAAAAGGAGGGCCTTTTGACCTTGAAAAAATGTGTGTTCTTGAGGGGTTATTTAGTAGAAGACCTGCCCCAAAAGAACTATATAGCATAACAAGAAATGGCCTGGCTAGGTACCGACCCGGCCAGGTGGGGGAATCAAATAAAGGACGGACCCTTCGGATCGGATGAAATAAAATTCAAAGGGTACTCTTTAACGTACCAACTTCACTCTTTTTTTTTTTTTTCTATTTTTGAAATACTTTTTCTTTACTTCAGGGGTAACATAGTCATTATCCTTTGTTAATTGGGAGAGATGGCTGAGTGGACTAAAGCGGCTGATTGCTAATCCGTTGTACGACTTCTTCGTACCGAGGGTTCGAATCCCTCTCTTTCCGTTTCTTCCGACGGCTTAATATTTTCTTTCGACTTCAAATTCAAAAAAAAAAATCTTGAGACCCCTTTTTTTTTTATTTTATCTTTTATCATAGTTCACTATCTGTAATAGAGAAACTCATAAGAAAATGAATAAATCAAACAACAAGAAATCCTTTCTTTTTTTATTCCTCACGCCCTGGATTACGCCCTGGATCATTCGATAGGAATCCAAAGATAAAGAGAGAAACAAAAAATATCACTACTGTGTAAACGAAGAGTTTAAGAGTAAGCATTATACAATCTCCAGGATAAGATCCTATTTTTTGGAAAAGGAGAATAGATTATCTATTTTTATACCCCATATTCTAGGTTTGACACCAAACCAATAGATGAAGTGGTTTAGAGATAAATCAAAAAAGAAAAAACCTAATATCTTTTCGGTATCCAAATTCTCTGTCATATCTACAGTTACTGTGGGGGGATTTACTAGTTTCTTGTTCACTGGAAGGCGAAGAAGGGCAAAACGAGGAAATGAGATGATTCAGATTCATCGCGCCTATTCAAGAATTTCCATGTTTGAATCGAGGGTTCATATCATAATGTAATAGATCCGATCTTTTTTCAATTGTTAGTTTTTTTTTATTGATTAAATCATGAATCTTTGTAGGACAGTATTAAATAAAGATCTCATCGAAAACTTACAGCAGCTTGCCAAACAAAGGCTAAGAGAAAAAAGAGCACAGGGATGACTGGCATAAAATCTACGATTGGATTAAGAAAAGCGTAAGACTCGGGTAACTTAGCAAAGAAAAAACTACTCGAATGAAGGGCAGAATTAAGACAGCTACAGATAAAACTAAAGATATTAAGCATAACAAACATTTCATTCTTGGAGATAATTGTATTTGATTGAGTTTTGAGTTATTGATTAAGGGATAAACGGGGAAAATGAACAAAAGAATCCTGCTTTTTTTACGTACTCAATCAAAAACCCCTCAATTCTCGCACGAAAATAGAAGGAAGCATACTTTCATACAATATCTTAATTGAATTCTATCTAATGATCAATAAATTCAGTGGAATTCTCTAACTAGTTGTGTGAAATCCTAGTACCAATCTAACGGATTCCATAGAGGTTTTTATTGATTGTGATTTGACAATTCATTAAAATTATTCAATAATATTAAATTGATTGAAAAAAAAAAGAAACAACTCTAGAAGTTGTGGATGTGGGATGGATGTGGGGCGTGGCCGAGTGGTAAGGCGCCGGGTCTTGTTCCCGGAATATCGAAGGTTCGAAACCTTTCGTCCCAGCACATCCCACACTTTTCTTTCTTCTAGTTACTAGTTCGAAGAAAGAGAACTTTTTCCTCTGTGCCTATAAAGGATGGAATCCGTATGTGGTCAATGTGTAGTGGGGCGTGGCCAAGTGGTAAGGCAACGGGTTTTGATCTCGTTATTCGAAGGTTCGAATCCTTCCGCTCCAAGGTATTCTATACCTTATGTAGAATACCAATTAGTAATTGATAAAAGTCAATATCAATTACTATACTTTCGATTCAGCCAATGACTATTCATGATTCCATATTGAATCAATTCCAGACGGGTTCTAAAGGAAAGCAGTTTTATGGTGAAACTTCGTTTAAAACGATGCGGTCGGAAGCAACGTGCGACTTGAAGGACATGATGAACTATGGATTCTTAACACCCATCATTTTCTTTATTTTTTGAAGATTCTAGTTCGAGTATAGAAGGTGCTCTGAACTCGACATACAAAATTTGTTTTTTATTTCCACTTTCCACGAACCCTTTTTTCGTTTTCGTGAACGTGTAAGTAATTAATTAAATAGGATACAATGGAGCTCGAGAAGAAATGATTGAGTCATTTCTCAGAGGTAGGGATCTATGGCTCACAGCAATTAATAGACGAACTTCGTGACTCTTATTTCTTATTTAATAAGAAAGAAATGGAAACAATCCAATTCCAGCAAGAGGTTTAAGTGTATCGAATCGAGGGGAATCAACCATTCGTATGATTCTTTAAAGAGAAAGAAATCACAAAAGGGATGTTGCTACCCTTTTGGTATGATTACGGATCACCGAAGTAATGTTTAAGCCTAACGATTCAAAAAAAAAAAGTGAAAATATCATGTAACAAGAAAACGCCATTTTCAATTGTCTCAACAATTTCATTTTCATAAAAAAAGGAAAATTGATTCTAAACGAGACAAAAAGGGAGTTAAAGAGAGCTCAATAAATGAATGAACCTTAGGACCTTTTCACTCTTTCTTTGGGTAAGAATGATCCAACAACCTGAGCTATAAAAAAAATGATTTTTTGATGAATTGGGGTTCTCACTTGATTTTCGAATCGATAGATCACCCTTCGAATCATTCTTTCTCGAGCCGTACGAGGAGAAAACCTCCCTTACGTTTCTAAGGGGGGCTGTAGTCATCTACAGCTATCCCAATGGGCCATCTATCGAATCGTTGCAATTGATGTTCGATCCCGAAGAGATGGAAGGGCTCTTTGTAAAGTGGGTCTTTACGACCCGATCAATAATCAAACTTCTTTAAATCTTCCTGCTATTTTTCATTTCATTGAAAAAGGAGCTGAGCCTACGAGAACCGTTTATAATATCTTAAAGAAAGCAAAAATTTTTCAAGAACTTTCAGGATTTTTTTTTAATCCGAATCCTCTTTTTTTGTTCTACGAACAAGGAAGCTATAAGTAATGCAACTATAAATCTCATGGAGAGTTCGATCCTGGCTCAGGATGAACGCTGGCGGCATGCTTAACACATGCAAGTCGGACGGGAAGTGGTGTTTCCAGTGGCGGATGAGTAGGGCAGAGGCCTACTATTTCTTCATCTAGGATCTGACTTAATACTTAATACTTAATATAATAACCCCCAAAAAAATAGAAAATATAGGAGGTAAAATCAATATGAATCTAGATGATTCTAGTCATTTTTTATGCGGTGCAGCAGCATTAGTTTGGATCACAAGTTGAAACCGTATCTAGGATACGACTTATTACTTAATATAATATATATTAATATTAACCAAAAAAAAATCTAAAATATAGGAGGTAGAATCAAAATGATTCTAGTCATTTTTTATGTGGTGCAGCAAGCCCGCATTAGTTTGGATCACAAGTTGAAACCGTATAAAGAGGTTATTTTGATTATACTTATTATAATCAAAATGATAATTCGAATTTGGTACTTCTATATAAAAAGGTTTATAGAATTGATTTTCAAGTATTTTCTTAATATAGAAGCTTGGAAAATATTTCTCGGTTGGAAGTACCTTTTATTGGTTTGGAGGCTATTTGAAAAATCGATATTCAACCTATCTATGTGGGTGGCGATCTCCCAGTATCTTTCGAAAAAAGAAAATTGGGTAGAAATACTCATAATTTGTGTCGATCGAATTATCCAACTATATCTCTATCTGGATAAGCATTATTCGATCGAGTATAAGTACGTGCTCTGTTTTGGAGGTGTAATAATGATGAAGTGGTTTAATCTGCTAAGTCCTTGGTATTACCCACAACCGCAGAACGTGACTTATGTTTCGAACAAAACGACAGATAGAGCCGGCAACACTACCCTCGAGGTCATACACTATGACCAAAGGGGGAACATGACTGTGGAATTGGAAAAATACGACCGAAGGGGGAACAGGATCCTATATGATAGGAAAAGAAAAAAAACCAAACCTTGGTGGAAACGAATTTTTTAATTCGTTCAAAAACTAGCTACGTGTGCACTGCACGTAGCTAGTGTCAATACAGCACTAGTCCTTTTTTTTTTTTCACTTTGATTTCTTTTTGATTTTGTCTAGCGTAGACTGTCTCTTGGCCCGTAGGTCCTGACACAAGGTTAGAATTCTAGCTCTTCCAGAGTGGTATCTCACTGACGGCTTGGCCCCCCGGAAGGGGGCCTTCTTCGCCCTCCACCTAAGCTGCGCAGGAAAGGCCTAAAGCCAATCCCAGGGAACAGTAAAGCTTCATAGGGTCTTTCTGTCCAGGTGCTTGTCAACGTTCATTTTATATTGACAATAGTGTATTGAATAAATAGAATTTCATTATGGTAATTTTCAATTAAGTAAATCTATTTCTCTCCGAATTCTAATTCTAGATGGGGTTTGCAATCTCTTTATTTTTATTATGATTCATCTATACACTCGGGTTGCTAACTCAACGGTAGAGTACTCGGCTTTTAAGTGCGACTAGAATCTTTTACACATTTGGATGAAGCAACGAATTCATCCATACCATTGGTAGAGTTTGTAAGACCACGACTGATCCTGAAAGAGAAGAGAACGAATGGAAAAAACAGCATGTCGTATTAACGAATTAAGGAAGAACTCTAAGAGCACTTCATTCTTAATCCTTACCGGATCAATACAAAGTATTCTTTGAATTCTTATATTATATTTCAATATGGGTCGAGTGAATAAATGGATAGAGCCGCAAGGATCCAATTATAGAATATAGAAAACAAAAAGCAACGAGCTTCTCTTCTTAATTCGAATGATTTCCCGATCTAATTAGACGTTAGAAATATATTAGTACCTGATTCGGGAAAAGGTTCTCCCATAACCATAAAAATAAGTGGATTCTCCATTTCTTTATTTCTTTTTTTTTTTGAATCCTAATTATTAACTATCTCCACTCTTATTGAGTGGAGACGAATGTGTAGAAGAAACGGTATATTGATAAATAGAATCAATTCTAAAATCAAAAGAGCGATCGGGTTGCAAAAATAAAGGATTTCTTATTATTTCAATATCCTAATTAAAGAACACAAACCTATTGGTTGGATGAAAAAAAAAGAGAATCCCTTGATAAGCTTATCTATCTTCAGGGTAGATATCATTTTCTGACTATCTACCTTGTTTTGACTGTATCGCACTATGTATCATTTGATAGTCCAAGAAACCCTCGGTCTTTGGTTCAAATCTCATTTTCAATGGAAGAATTACAAGGATATTTCCAAATAGGTAGATCTCGACGACAAGACTTCTTATATCCACTTCTATTTCAGGAGTCTATTTATGCGCTTGCTCATGATCATGGTTTAAATAGATCGATTCTTTCTGAACCTCTCGGAAATTTAGGTTATGACAATAAATCCAGTTCACTAATTTCAAAACGTTTAATTACTCGAATGTATCAACAGAAGCATTTGATTCTCTTTGATAATGATTTTAACCAAAATACATTTCGTGATCAGAATCAGAAGAAGCATTTTTATTCTAAAATGATATCAGAGGGTTTTTCACTCATTGTGGAAATTCCATTCCCTCTGCGATTAGTACCTTCCCTAGAAGCGAAAGAAATAGCAAAATCTCATAATTTACGATCAATTCATTCAACATTTCCCTTTTTAGAGGATAAATTATCACATTTAAATAATGCCTTAGATATACTAATACCCTACCCCATCCATTTGGAACTCTTGATTCAAACCCTTCGCTATTGGATACAGGATACCCCCGCTTTGCATTTATTACGATTCTTTCTCTACGAGTCTCAGAATTCGAATAATCTGATTACTCAAAAAAAAATCGATATTTCGCATTTTTCAAATCAGAATCAAAGATTTTTCTTGTTCCTATATAATATTCATATATATGAATGCGAATCCATATTCGTTTTTCTCCGTAAACAATCTGTTCATTTACGATCAAGATCGTATAGAGCCCTTCTTGAGCGAACACATTTTTATCGAAAAATAGACAAGTTTTTCTTCATTTTTCATAAAAATAAAAATTTTCAGACCACCTTATGGTTGTTCAAGGATCCTTTCATGAATTATGTCAGATATCAAGGAAAAGCCATTCTGGCTTCAAAAGGAACACCTCTTCTGATAAAAAAATGGAAGTATTACCTTGTCAATTTTTGTCAAGGTTATTTTGACTTGTGGCCTCAACCAGATAGAATTCAAATAAACCAATTCTCCAAGCACTCCCTCGATTTTCTGGGCCATCTTTCAAGTTTACGGCTAAAGCCTTGTGTGGTAAGGAGTCAAATGTTAGAAAATTCATTTATTATAGATGTTTCTATTAATAAGTTTGATACTATAGTCCC